GCTTGTCAACTTTTGGAGAAATGATACAAAGAAGGATGTCCCTGCCCACACTAGAAAAACTCTCTTCGGATGAACTGTACAATCATTGGGTTTATACTAACCAACATAAAAATAACAACTTAAACAACGAGTTTTTAAATAGAATTGAGGCTCTAGATACGGGATTTTTTTCTCTAGATATACTCGAAAAAAGTACTAGATTGTGTAATGATAAGACTAGAAAATATTACTTGCCTAAAATGTATGATCCCATTTTGAATGGGTTATATCGGGGAACAATCAAAAAAAAAATTTCACCTTCAATCATAAATAAAATTTCGTTAGAAAATTTCATAGAGACAATGGAAATTAATAAGATTCATAGTCTCCTTCTTCCTGATACTGATTACCAAGAGGTTGAACATAAAATAGACCGATTTGATAAAAAAACTTTTTCAACGGAAAATCGTCATTTATTTACTTTAATCAGTAAATTTGATAGAGAATCGGGATCGAGTTTAAATTGGAAGGGCCTATCTTTATTTTCAGAAAAAGAACAAGGAAGGATTGGTTCAGAAAAAAGAGCCAAATTTTACAAATTTTTATTGAATACAATTCTAACTAGCCCTAATGGTCAAAAAACAAAACAAAAATTTGTAATAAAAGAAATCAGTAAAAAAGTCCCTAGATGGTCATACAAACTTATTACCGAATTGGAATTCCTGTCGGGCGCAGCTCATGAAGGCCTACCGTTGGATTATCATATACGTTCAAGAAAAAGGGATCGTGTAATAATTTTTAGGCCTACTAAACGTAGTCGCAAAGCAAGTGTCAAAAACTGGGTGTCTATTAGAGACTATTCGGAAGAATCAGATTTTCGTCGAGAATTCATCAAAGGTTCTATGCGTGCTCAAAGGCGTAAAACTTTTATTTCGAAATTGTTTCAAGCAAATGCACATTCCCCCCTTTTTTTGGACAGAATAAAAAAATCCCCCCTTTTTTCTTTTAATATCCCTGAACAGATGAAATTTTTTTGTAGAAATTGGATGGGTAAAGGAGCAAAATTTAAAGATTATACAGAGGAACAAAAAAAAAGACAAAAGGAAGAAGAAGAGAACAAAATAAAGGAAAAAACGTGGATAAAAATCGCGGAAGCCTGGGATTTTGTTCCATATCCACAAGCAACAAGAAGTTTGATTTTAATAATTCAATCTATTTTTAGAAAATATATTTTATTACCTTCATTGATAATAGTTAAAAATATTGGGCGTATTTTATTATCTCAACCCCCTGAGTGGGCTGAGGACTTCGATGAGTGGAATAGAGAAAAGCATATTATATGTACCTATAACGGTGTTCAAGTATCAGAACTCGAACTGCCCAGAAATTGGTTTAAAGATGGTATTCAGATAAAAATAGTATTTCCTTTTTATTTGAAACCTTGGCACAGATCCAAATTGAGGCCCTCTTTTTCTTCTTATAAAGATCTAAAGAAAGAACAACAAAAGTTTTCTTTTTTAACGGCTTGGGGAACGCAAACTACCCTTCCCTTTGGTTCTGTCCCCCCCAAACCTTCCTTTTTTAAGCCTATTTTTAAAGAACTTAAAAAAAAAATTCGAAAAATGAAAAATAATCATTTTAGAGTTCTAAGTGTTTTAAAAGAAAGAACACAAAATTTTCTACAAGATTCAAAAGAACCAAAAAGGGTGGTTATCAAAAACATTTTTTTTCTGTTTATAAAAAAAATAAAAAAAGAACTCTTAAAAGTACATCCAACTCAATTATTTATATTGAGAAAGGTGTATGAATCCGGCGAAACTAACCAAAAAAAAGATTCGATAATTAGGAATCAGATAATTCACGACGCATTTAGAAAAATGAAATCTACAGATAATACAAATTATTCACTGAGAGAAAAAAAAATTAAAAATATGGCTGATAGAACAAGCACAATTAGAAAGAAAACAAAGAGTCTTACAAAAGAAAAAAACAGCAACGCCAATAAAAGAAGTAGTCCTAACAAAACAAGTTATAATGGAAAAGAAAAATCACCAAAAATTTTATGGAAAATATTAAAAATAAAAAAAAGAAGCAATCGATTAATCTATAAATTAGATTTATTTATAAAAATTTTCATTAAAAGAATATACATCGATCTCTTTCTATGTATCATTCATATTGCCAGAATTCCTACACAACTAGTTCTTGAATCAAGAAATTTTTGTTTTGATAAATACATTTACAATAATAAAACAAACCAAGAAATAAAAAACAAAAAAGAAATTAACTTTATTTCAACTCTAAAAAGTGAACTTTACAATATTAAGAATAAGAATAGTAAAAGGAATTCACATCTTTTTTTTGACTTATCCTATTTATCACAAGCATATGTATTTTACAAATTATCACAAACCCAAGTTATTAATTTGTATAAGTTAAGATCTATTTTTGAGTATCATGGAACTCCCGTTTTTCTTAAGACTACAATAAAAAATTATTTTGTAACACAAGGAATATTTCATTCCGAATTAAGACATACAAAACTTTCAAGTTCTGAAACGAATCAATGGAAAAACTGGTTAAGAAGTCATTATCAATACAATTTATCTCAGATTAGATGGTTTGAATTAATACCACAAAAATGGCGAACTAGAATAAATGAAGGTGGTATTACCCAAAATAAAGATTTAACAAAATGGAATTCGTATAAAAAGGATCGATTACTTTATCACAAAAAACAAAAGGATTTTAAAGTATATCCATTACCAAACCAAAAAGATAATTTTCCAAAATACTATATATATAATCTTTTATCATATAAATCTATTAATTCTGAAATTAAGAAGTCTGAGTATTATGGATCACCATCAGAATTCGATAACAACCAAAAAATTACTTTTAATTACAATAATTATAAACTAAATTTATTGGAAAGCCTGGAGGAAATTCCTATCAATCATTATCTAGAAAAGGGCGATATTATGTATATGCAAAAAAATCCAGATAGAAAATATGTTGATTGGACAATTCTAAATTTTTTTCTAAGAAAAAAAATGGATATTGAGGCCTGGGCCAAAATGGATTATAGCAGTAATATAAATACTAAGCTTGGAAGTAAGAATTACCAAAAAATTGAGAAAATGGATAAAAACGATATTTTTTATCTGATGATTCATAAAGATTTAGAAATAAATCCAAGCAATGACAAGAAACTCTTTTTTGATTGGATGGAAATGAATGAAGAAATCCTAAACCCAATATCGAAAAATCTGAAATTTCCGTTCTTCCCAGAATTTGTGCCACTTTATAATGTATACAAAATAAAACCATGGATTATACCAAGCAAATTACTTATTTTAAATTTAAAAAAAAAGAAAAATATCAATGAAAAGAAAAAATTCCATTTTTTTAGACCATCGAATGAAAAAAGATATTCTGAATTAATGAATCGAAACCAAGAAGAAAAAGAACCCGCGGGCCGAAGAGGCCTTGGATCATATTCACAAAACCAAGATAAAATGAAAAAACAATATAAGATCCGGAATAAGATGAGACCAGAAATGATTTTCTTACGGAAACACTATTTGCTTTTTCAATGGATAATAGACGATGGTTTAATTCCGAATTTAACTGAAAGAATGATCAATAATATCAAGATATATTGTTACTTGCTTGGACTGATAAATCCAAGAGATACTACTATATCATCTATTCAAAGAAAAGAAATAAATCTGGATATAATGGTGATTCGAAAAAAATTGACGCCTATAGAATTGAATAAAAAGGGGATATTTTTTATCGATCCCATTCGTTTGTCTGTAAAAAACGACGGATACTTTATTATATATCAAACCGTAGGTGTATCGTTGGTTCATAAAAGTAAGTACCAAACTCCTCAAAGATATCGAGAACAAAGATATATCAATAAAAAAAAATGGGATGAATCTATCCCAAGATATCAAATAATAATTCGAAAGATAGACAAAAAACATTATGATTTTCTCGTTCCTGAAAAGATTTTATCATCTAGACGTCGTAGAGAATTGAGAATTCTAATTTCTTTCAACCCAAAGAATATACATAGTGTGGATAAAAATCGAGTATTTTGTAACAAAAAGAACATAAAAAACAGGAATCCTTTTTTGGATCAAAAAAAGCATCTTGATAGAGATAAAAACGAATTAATTAAATTAAAGTTATTTCTTTGGCCTAATTATCGATTAGAAGACTTAGCTTGTATGAATAGATATTGGTTTAATACCAATAATGGAAGCCGTTTTAGTTTGTTAAGAATATATCCACAATTCAAAATTGGTTGATGGTAAATTTTTCCTATATATTCTGTACCATCTCGAAAAGCAAACAGATGCACATATGCCCTGTCTTACGTCCCAGTCTAATATTAGATCTTTTTGATTTAATACTACGTCAATGACGTATCAATTTGTTTGGATAAAATCTATAAAATAAACGAATATATGGAATATTCCGAATTTTAGGTCTAAATTATTTGACGCTGTAAGTGTAAAAACGTACCATCTACTTTTTTATCCCTGTCCAACTAAAATTAAAATTCTTGTGTATACTAATTACTACATTAAAATAACTAATATTGTTATTACTGATCAAATAAAATATTTTATATGTAAATTAAAGGGTAGAAGGAGCTTTTTTTATGATAAAAAATCCATTCAGTGCAATTATTTTGAAAGAGGAAAACGAAGACAACAAGGGGTCTGTTGAATTTCAAGTAGTGAGTTTCACCAATAGGATACGGAGACTTACTTCACATTTGGAATTGCACAAAAAAGACTATTTATCTCAGAGAGGTCTGCGTAAAATTCTAGGAAAACGTCAACGGCTGCTCGCCTATTTGTCAAAAAAAAATAGAGTACGTTATAAAGAATTAATCGGACAGTTGGAGATTCGAGAAACAAAAAATCATTAATTTAAAGAGTCGTTTTGAATTTTCGCTTAAATTTTGATGAACCTCTTTTCGCTTTCAGCAATTCATGGAAGAATGAATCGGGAAAAAACCTATGACTGCACCAGCTACACGAAATGACCTTATGATAGTCAATATGGGCCCTCAGCACCCATCAATGCACGGTGTTCTTCGACTCATTGTTACTCTAGATGGTGAAGATGTTATTGACTGTGAACCGATATTGGGTTATTTACATAGAGGAATGGAAAAAATTGCGGAAAACCGAACAATTATACAATATTTACCTTATGTAACACGTTGGGATTATTTAGCTACTATGTTCACTGAAGCAATAACTGTAAATGCACCAGAACAGTTAGGCAATATTCAAGTGCCTAAAAGGGCCAGCTATATCAGAGTCATTATGTTAGAGTTAAGTCGTATAGCTTCGCATTTGTTATGGCTTGGCCCTTTTATGGCAGATATTGGCGCACAGACCCCCTTCTTCTATATTTTTCGAGAAAGAGAATTGATATATGACCTATTCGAAGCTGCTACCGGTATGCGAATGATGCATAATTATTTTCGTATTGGAGGAGTCGCTGCTGATTTACCTTATGGCTGGGTAGATAAATGTTTGGATTTTTGTGATTATTTTTTAACAAGAGTTACTGAATATCAAAGGCTTATTACACGGAATCCTATTTTTTTAGAGCGAGTTGAGGGAGTAGGCATTATTGGCGGAGAGGAGGCAATAAATTGGGGTTTATCGGGACCAATGCTACGAGCTTCCGGAATACAATGGGATCTTCGAAAGGTTGATCATTATGAGTCTTACGATGAATTTGATTGGGGAGTTCAATGGCAAAAGGAAGGGGATTCATTAGCTCGTTATTTAGTACGAATCGGTGAAATGACAGAATCAATTAAAATTATTCAACAGGCTTTAGAAGGAATTCCGGGGGGGCCCTATGAGAATTTAGAAATACGGCGCTTTGATAAAGTATGGGATCCCGAATGGAATGATTTTGACTATCGATTTATCAGTAAAAAACCTTCTCCTACTTTTGAATTGTCAAAACAAGAACTTTATGTGAGAGTCGAAGCCCCAAAAGGAGAATTAGGACTTTTTCTGATAGGAGATAAGGGTGTTTTTCCTTGGAGATGGAAAATCCGACCACCGGGTTTTATCAATTTGCAAATCCTTCCTCAATTAGTTAAAAGAATGAAATTGGCTGATATTATGACAATACTAGGTAGCATAGATATCATTATGGGAGAAGTTGATCGTTAAAATGATAATAGATACAACAGAAGTACAAGCTATCAATTCTTTTTTTAGATTGGAATCCTTAAAAGAGGTATATGAGATCATATGGATGCTTGTCCCTATTTTTACTCCTGTATTAGGAATCACAATAGGTGTACTAGTAATTGTTTGGTTAGAAAGAGAAATATCTGCGGGGATACAACAACGTATTGGCCCTGAATACGCCGGGCCTTTGGGAATTCTTCAAGCTTTAGCAGATGGTACAAAATTACTTTTCAAAGAGAATCTTCTTCCATCAAGAGGAGATACTCGTTTATTCAGTATCGGACCATCCATAGCAGTCATATCAATTCTACTAAGTTCTTTAGTAATTCCTTTTGGATATCGCCTTGTTCTAGCCGATTTAAGTATTGGTGTTTTTTTATGGATTGCCATTTCAAGTATTGCTCCCGTGGGCCTTCTTATGTCAGGTTATGGATCAAATAATAAATACTCCTTTTTAGGTGGTTTACGGGCTGCTGCTCAATCAATTAGTTATGAAATACCATTAACTCTATGTGTGTTATCAATATCTCTACGTGTGATTCGTTAAGACATAAAATTTCCTCTATGTCTTTTCTTTCTAGTAAGGAAATTTCATGAGTTGAATATACATTTTGATTTTTTATTCATCATTCGGGTTGATGAACTAAACCAGATAGTTATATGAGTGAAAAAAACAGTTTCTTACTTTGCAGTAAAAAGATTCAGTCTCATTTCCTATGTACCAGTATTAAGTGAAAGTAAACATAAGCATTATATACTATTTACCCCAAGATTGAGTGATTAGTCAGCATGACTTGAAGCGGGTTCAAAAGGAGCAACTATCTAGGGATTTTACTAGCTATTAAGAGACATGTATTACCCCTAATGAGCGGGGTCCTTTTCCTTTTGACTAAAAAGAGTGGATAGTTAGGAACACCAAGGTACACAAAGGATTCGTAATAGAGATTATGTAAGTTATTCAATAGGATTTTTCTGTTCATACTGCATAGCATAAAAGGGATTCTAATTGGGGGCTTTATGTTGGTAGAAATGATGAAGGAGTACTCCCCACGATTCCGATCCAGAGTATTTTCCTATCCACCGATTAAGTAAATAACTATCAAGAACGAAGTAATCCTTTACTTAAAGTACCTTTTTATGAGAAAGGAGAATAGGAACAAAAAAAGAAACTAGAAAGAATTAAATTGAACTACAAAAAAGATCTTTTTTAGAGAGATAGAATTCTTGTATTTCATGAACTAATGCAATGTATCGTTTTTTTCGTAATCAAAAATGCTAG